ATAGGTGGAAATCAATATGCAAAAAGAAAAAACAATGGCTAATGCCAGAAAAAGAATCAATCTATAAATAGAGTTCAGGTTCGAATTCCGTTAGGAATATCTATAATCTTAGCGAAATGAAAGAATTCCTCATGATTCTTAATTTATCTACTTGATCTTTTTGAAAATGAGGTCGTTGAACTTGAAACTTCACTTATTGAATTGAGTTAAAGAATGGAATTGGATTCAGTTGGATCGTATCAGTGAAATCGAGTACTAACTCCCATTTCTTATTGGATTAAGGGCTCAACTTTCTTTCGGACATTTTTTTGTTTTTTAGGTTTGCAAAATGAAAGAAGACTCTCTTTTGATTATTTTTTCTTATGAGAATTGATCCTACTACTTCTGGTCCTGGGGTTTCCACACTTGAAGAAAAAAACCAGGGGCGTATCGTTCAAATCATTGGTCCGGTACTGGATGTAGCCTTTCCGCCGGGAAAGATGCCTAATATTTACAACGCTTTAGTAGTTAAAGGTCAAGATACTCTTGGCCAAGAAATTAATGTGACTTGTGAGGTACAGCAATTATTAGGAAATAATCGAGTGAGAGCTGTAGCTATGAGTGCAACAGATGGTCTGATGAGAGGGATGGAAGTGATTAACACAGGAGCTCCTCTAAGTGTTCCAGTTGGTGGAGCGACTCTCGGACGAATTTTCAACGTTCTTGGAGAACCTGTTGATAATTTAGGTCCTGTAGATACACGCACAACATCTCCTATTCATAGATCTGCGCCTGCCTTTATACAGTTAGATACCAAATTATCGATTTTTGAGACAGGGATTAAAGTAGTGGATCTTTTAGCTCCTTATCGCCGTGGAGGAAAAATCGGACTTTTCGGAGGGGCTGGAGTAGGTAAAACAGTACTCATCATGGAATTGATCAACAACATTGCCAAAGCTCATGGAGGCGTATCCGTATTTGGCGGAGTAGGTGAACGTACTCGTGAAGGAAATGACCTTTACATGGAAATGAAAGAATCGGGAGTCATTAATGAACAAAATATTGCAGAATCAAAAGTAGCCCTCGTCTATGGTCAGATGAATGAACCGCCGGGAGCTCGTATGAGAGTTGGTTTAACTGCCCTAACCATGGCGGAATATTTCCGGGATGTTAATGAACAAGACGTACTTCTATTTATCGACAATATTTTTCGTTTCGTCCAAGCAGGGTCCGAAGTATCTGCTTTATTAGGGAGAATGCCTTCTGCTGTAGGTTATCAACCGACTCTTAGTACAGAAATGGGTTCTTTGCAAGAAAGAATTACTTCTACCAAAGAGGGATCCATAACTTCCATTCAAGCAGTTTATGTCCCTGCGGACGATTTGACTGACCCCGCCCCTGCCACAACATTTGCACATTTAGATGCCACTACTGTATTATCCAGAGGACTGGCTGCCAAAGGGATCTATCCAGCAGTGGATCCTTTAGATTCAACGTCAACCATGCTTCAACCTCGGATCGTTGGCGAGGAACATTATGAAACTGCGCAAAGGGTTAAGCAAACTTCACAGCGTTACAAAGAACTTCAGGACATTATAGCTATTCTTGGGTTGGACGAATTATCCGAAGAGGATCGTTTAACTGTAGCAAGAGCACGAAAAATTGAGCGTTTCCTATCACAACCCTTCTTCGTAGCAGAAGTATTTACGGGTTCCCCGGGAAAATATGTTGGTCTAAGAGAAACAATTAGGGGATTTCAACTGATCCTTTCCGGAGAATTAGATAGTCTTCCTGAGCAGGCCTTTTATTTGGTAGGTAACATCGATGAAGCTACCGCGAAGGCTCTGAACCTAGACGAGGAGAGCAAATCGAAGAAATGACCTTAAATCTATGTGTACTAACTCCTAATCGAATTATTTGGAATTCGGAAGTGAAAGAAATCATTTTATCTACTAATAGTGGTCAGATTGGTGTCTTACCAAATCACGCCCCCATTGCCACGGCTGTAGATATAGGCATTTTGAGAATAGGTCTGAAGGGACAATGGTTTACAATAGCCTTGATGGGTGGTTTCGCTAGAATAGTCAATAATGAAATAACCGTTTTAGTAAACGATGCGGAAAGGGGTAGTGACATTAATCCAAAAGAAGCTCAGCAAACTCTTGAAATAGCGGAAGCTAACTTGAGTAGAGCTGAAGGGAAAAGACAAACAATTGAGGCGAATTTAGCTCTCAGACGAGCTAGAACGCGAGTAGAGGCTATTAATGCAATCTCGTAATTAGTTGTTGGCGTGGCCAAATAATAAAAAGAGGTTGTGTTTATATACTCTTTTTTTGATTCTGCCGACTCAATCAAGGGTAATCGGATTCTGATGCAAGGAAAAAATCAATCAATTCAATAGAATAGGAGTAGCAGGGAATGGAAAAGGTACAAAATAAATAACAAAGAATAAAGAAGGCGGGTAGAAATACTTATTAGATACCATTGACTGCGGTATCTAATAAGTTCTACCTACTATTGGATTTGAACCAATGACTCCTGCCGTATGAAAGCAATACTCTAACCACTGGGTTAAGTAGGTTATTTATCATCACAAAGAGAAACAAAAGAAACCCCTCACATTGATGGATTATAGATAGAATTTGACTTCTAAGCAATATTCTCACAGGAAACATATGAGAGATCAATCATGTCTTGTCAAGATGAATAGTACTATTCATCTTGACAAGACATGAAATACAAAGTAAAATATTTCTCACAAATAAAAGGGCTATAGCTCAGTTAGGTAGAGCACCTCGTTTACACGCGCGCCAATGTTTTTCAAAGGAGTCCATCATGCAATCAACAGAATTTCTCTTATTGAGAAATTGATGTCTTACTCCATGGATTCGAGAGAACAAGAGCCTGACAAATATTTGATTGGTCCAATTATGTAGGGTGCCCATTTGGGCACTAAAATCGAACCCATCATAGATTTGATAATTGATAAGGTCAATATTCAGACCACTCAATGCTAGGTAGAATGAGTAGAAGGACCTCAAAAAAATCTCTTTTCGTCCTATGAACTTTAAGGTGTATAAAGTTTCATATTTGACGCTTTGAGCAGAGCGATAGAGACTACATTTCACTTAGGTTGATCTAGGCCATAGGCAGACCTACGTCAAGCCAACTCTTCTTTGAAACACTTTGGTATTGCTCATGAGCAGAAATACAAATACTGAATCATAGCACGTGGAGCCATCTTGTTATCTTTTTATCAAGAAAAATATGGCGGACTAGCTGATCTTTCTATCAGTTGATGAAAGAGCCCAATGCAAAAAAAAAATGCATGTTGGGTCTTTGAAACAGGTCAAATCATTTCGATAATAAAACGTTTGATCTGTTTTACCGAGAATGTCTACGGTTCGAGTCCGTATAGCCCTAATTTGGTAATGAATTGAAAATGAAAAAAAAAAAATGGCATTTCTTTTTCTTTCTATCTTACTAATTCTTTAGTGTATTTATAGTATTCTAGTATACTTTTCTCATTATTATATTGTTTGTAGCTGGCCGGGTGCTTGTTCCATCGGAATAGAATCATTCCAGCACACTCGCTCTTTTGGGATCGTTCGAAGCATAAAACTAATAAAAATGTAAAAATGAAGTTCAATGGACCCAACCGGTGTTTTGAAATTTCGGATAAACAAACCTATTCTTCATATTCATTAATCTTCATGGTGCTATTACATAATATGATGATTTTGACCTCTGACCACAATCAAGAGGCCCTTTTCTCTTTTTGTATACCCAAAAGAAGGGGATTTTTGATTTTTGAAGGAAAAATCATGACATGAGCCCGGGTTGGGTAAAAAAAACTACAACGAGACCCAAGACAAATGGAATCAAATAGTAAATCATATGGGTCTTAGGCTGGCTGTTATACAATCTATATTTGTATCCCAATTTTCTACTCCAAACCAATTGCCCATCATTCAAAATTCCAATTCTACCGATGCTTACTTTCTACAATAATATTAGGGTTGGAATTTGGCTGAATTAGCAATCCCCTGACCCGTCGCTTTTATTGTGCGGAAAAGCAGTCCCAAGAATTTATTGTCTTGTCTCAAAGATAATGAATTAATTGTCTTTTAATCCATTAGTGTTTGCCCCCTTTCGATTTCCGTGAGTTGGTTTTATCATTTAGCATTTTGTCTGCCGAATCGTCCGCTAACTCGCGATTCCATTAAAAATGAAAAATATCCTTTTTTTTTTATAGATCAGAATCACATCATTTATCATTTGACTGACTCTATCGCCGTGCTGCGCCCCAGTGTATAGGTTTGCTTCAAAACAACTTTTTTACTGATATGAAACCTAATTTCGAGTACAAAAGACCCATATTTGGAATGAGTCTTTGAAGACTTCAAACTCTCATTTCATAACTCGACTTTTTGGGGGCGCAAGCCGGGCGACGAGATAGTATAGGTTCAAAGCAAAGCCTATAATTGGAATTTTCCGATAGAGAATCCACGAGTTGTTATATCTTATATCTAAGGCCCTTTTTCAAATCTATTTAATCTTAAACAGGGAGAGATAATAGAATCGATCAATGCATTCTGTAAAAGCAATAATTTGCTATTATGGATCGTAATGAAAAAAATAATACCAATAGCATATGAGTCTTTTCATATTATTCATTATTATTCTCTTAGCTAATAATATATTCATCTTACTAATACACATGAATTTCATAAGATTTCACCTTTATTTATTTATCTTTATTTATTTAATTGCTATAGAATTAGAATTGTAAACTCAATGTGAAGTAATGTCTTTAGAGATACCCCGAGGTGCTGTGAAAGCAAGGCAAGAAAGTCTTATTTGTATAAGAACAGGATATGTCTATACCATATCAAAATAGAATTGAAGTAAGTGTAAGATTGAATTTTCTATTTCTATTGGATGAATCTTGAAAGGCGTTATGACCACAGCAAACAAACTATACAATTTGATCAAAATGAATTATTATTTCAACTCAATTT